TAGGATTTGAACCTACGACATCGGGTTTTGGAGACCCGCGTTCTACCGAACTGAACTAAGAGCGCTTTATTTTCATAAAAAATTTTATGTGACCCCAATTCATCTTGCATGCATATACTATCATAATCTATATATATAGAAATATATATATATAGAACTCTCATAATATAATATATATTGATATTGAGTATGTATGTCAAATTTTAATCGGTCTCAATTGATCCCTTGTTACTGCTCATAAGATAAGTAATAGTTAGGGATAGGGATGACAGGATTTGAACCCGTGACATTTTGTACCCAAAACAAACGCGCTACCAAGCTGCGCTACATCCCTTTCAATTGGTTTACAGTGTCATTGTAAAGAATCTTTGTCTTGTTTTCCACATCTTTATTTTCTCCGTTGATATATATAAATTATCCTGCCGTTTTTTTCTTTTTAGTTTCATATCGTATAACATATAATATTAATTAAAATAATGATTATATACATACGAAATCCCCCTAAAAAAAAATGAATATTTTTAGGGAATGCTCGGGTAGAGCAGAAATGGACCTCTTTTTTTTGTTAAAAAAAAAGAATATCTAATGAATCGTTGTACATTTCCAATTTTAATTAGGAATTCTGCGTACAAATACAAGTGGTTATTAACTAAATAACCATCTGATCATATTCATATATGGAATTATGTATTACAAATTACAATAAAGAATAAGAATTAAGAAGGAGGATTTTAAATGCGAGATCTAAAAACATATCTCTCCGTGGCACCAGTGGTAAGTACTCTATGGTTCGGGGCTTTAGCAGGTCTATTGATAGAGATCAATCGTTTATTCCCGGATGCATTGATATTCCCCTTTTTTTCATTCTAGTTATTGACACGGGAAGGGGTGAAGAAGATTAGAGATACAATCAAATATCTGTGATTAATCCCCCTTCTTTTTTTTTTTAGAATTAGAATAAGTTAGAAAAGAGAAAGAATAAAGGCGGATTCGGCCTCAGTGAGACTCGGAATCCGGTCCAGGCTTCAATTGAATTTAATTAATAATAAATTAAATTTCTAGAGTGAGACCAGAAATAAAAATGTAATGGCTAGGGCGGGGCAACAATATCATACAGGATACTTAAATGAAAACGGAAATACTGTACTGCGATTCTAAATATAGTTAGAAATCCTTGTATTACTTAATTATTACTATACTATATTGATTGGAACGAAATCCTTCATAATTTGATTTCGAGTTAGCAACTTCTATTTTTTTTTTCGTTCCTTTCTTCTTCTTCGCTTCGAATCGTAAAATAGAAGAGTTAAGTGAATCAAAAACCCAAAGGAGGTTCATGGCCAAGGGTAAAGATATCCGAGTAACGGTTATTTTGGAATGTACCAGTTGTGTTCGAAACAGTGTTAATAAGAAATCAACGGGTATTTCCAGATATATTACTCAAAAGAATCGACACAATACGCCTAGTCGATTGGAATTGAGAAAATTCTGTCCCTGTTGTTGCAAACATACGATTCACGGGGAGATAAAGAAATAGATAAAATCGATCGCTTGTGTGTCACCCCCTCCAAGGAACATGAAAAATGATATATTTTTTCATATTGTTTTGTTATATCATATTGTTTTGTTATATATAACATATATTTAAATATAACATATATTTAATAATATAACATATATTTAATAACAAAAAAAATATTTAAAAAATAGAAACAAACCAAATCCTATTTTGTAAGAAATAGAATTTTCGGGATAAGGAATAAACAAAACATGGATAAATCTAAGCGACTCTTTCTTAAATCCAAGCGATCTTTTCGTAGGCGTTTGCCCCCGATCCAATCGGGGGATCGAATTGATTATAAAAACATGAGTTTAATTAGTCGATTTATTAGTGAACAAGGAAAAATATTATCTAGACGGGTGAATAGATTGACCTTAAAACAACAACGATTAATTACGATTGCTATAAAACAAGCTCGTATTTTATCTTCGTTACCTTTTCTTAATAATGAAAAACAATTTGAAAAAAGCGAGTCGGCCGCTAGAACTATTGGTCTTAAAACAAAAAAAAAATAGGGTTACTCTTCAATTGAATTCAAACTCCAATCTAAACTCACATCAAATGTGGATTGATGTTTTGTTCGAAAACTACGACAATCCAATTTGGATTATCGTGTTGTAAGAAAAAAGAGAATCGGTGAAGAAGAATAAATCTTTTTTTATTGAACGGGGTTGCTCATTTTGACGACTTTATCATATGATTATATTTTATCATACAAATCTATACTCTACCTTCCCGGAGTTCAGTCTCCGGGGAATTTTTATTTTATGATCTCATTGGAAATCATATAAAGACAATTCCTATTTAATATAGCTATTTGTGCAAGTATTTTACGATTAAGAAGCAACTGCTTCTTGTACAGATTATACATTAGTCTGTTATAACTATAGTATACCTTTTTTTTATTCTCACGAATTACTGCATTTATTCGACTGATCCACAAACGACGAAAATCTCTTTTTTTCCTATCTCTATCCCGATGAGCCGAAACCAAAGCTTTTATTTTCTGTTGAGTAATAGTTCGAGTAAGTCTTGAATGAGCCCCTCGAAAGCTTGATGTAAATAAACGAATTTTTGTCCTACGTTTCCGAGCTATATATCCTCGTTTAATTCTGGTCATTGAATAAATGAAACTTTGATGAATAACTATTTGTTTCTTTCAGTTATTCTTTTCCCTTTCCTAGTCTATTAATAATAAAACGGATTATTCCAATGTATAAAAGAAAAAATTCCAATGGCTTTTGCTACTATAACCTTCCCAACCACGATTTTTTCTTTTTATTTCTAAGCATTTAACCTCGAAATAAGAAATTGTATTGATACTAGGTATCAAAAAAACATATTAAATTAAATAGAAATGGATAAAGAAATAGTGGATTCCATCGTTTCTATGGTTACTTCTTAAACGGCGAGGTCCTCTCTATACACCGGAGCCCCCTCCATCATTTAATCAATGCTATTGTTAACTTGTACAGTTCACACTCTTTGGCTCTACCCATGAAATATCTAGTAATAGGTCTTTCACAGCGAAATCTAACTATACAGTAACGGTATTTAAGTATGAAGATTAGCTGGGTAGCTGACCCTGTTAGTCCGTTCTTGCAAGAATAAGGGCATAATCTTTCCGCTTTTTCATTTTTAAATAGGATTTCCCCTGCTTAATGGATAACCATTTGCTACCAATGGGGAAGTCTTTCTCATCTGAAATTTAAAATTGAGGTGATTGGATTTGCACCAACGGAAACCATAAATTTGATACACAATAGAAGGATATATATTATTAATAGAAGGATATATATTATTAATAATTAATAAATTTTTTTTAAGATAGTGAATGGAGTTCTTCCATTCTATCCTAACCGATCACTGATACTGGAATAATTTGTTTCCTTTCTTTTGTCTTAGTCCATGATCTGAACGAGTCGCACATACACCCTAGTACATGTTCCTCGGCGCTGAGGGCATCCCCGAAGAGCGGGGGATTTCGTGACATTTCTGATTGGCTGTCTTGTGTTTCTAATAAGTTGTTTAATAGTTGGCATGTTGAATCGTATACATAATGAGCTGGTTTAGATCAATCCTAACCCGATGATTATGAATTACTTATATTCTATATTAATAGATTAATTAATAGAGATATTACCGGTAAGAAGATAAAATCTCAAATTGTGTATTTGCGCGGAATCCCTGCTAATTTTTTATTCAACCGCTACAAGATCAACAATTCCATGAGCTTGGGCTTCTGCTGCTGACATAAAAACATCCCTTTCTATGTCTTCGGATACAACCCATAAAGGTTTGCCCGTTCTTTGTACATAAATTCTTGTGACAGTTTCGCGCATTTTTAGTAGTTCTTCCGATTCCAGGAGAAATTCTGCCGCTTGTGCAGAATAATAATAACTAGCGGGTTGATGGATCATTACCCTGATGATATAACATAATAAATGGTTCCTCTATCTCGCACGATAAGGCGAGAGAGATAAAGAATAATAAAAAACAAAGATAGAATTGAACAACCGTACAGGCATCTTTTGCGTATTGCATACGGCTCTACTATGGAATTTCTTTTTACCTTCCATCGAATAAATAGAAAATATAGAGGGTCTATCAGACCTAGATCGGTAAATGATCCAATAACCACCCTTCCTTTTTTTGGAGTAGTTAAAAAATACTATGATGGTTCCGTTGCTTTATTATTTCGTCTGTTATTCAGCAATCCCAAAGTTTCTTTTTTTTTTTTTTCATATTCTTTCATAACATAAATATCTTTCCGGTGTGAAAACAAAAAAGTTTGTGACGCTGAAATAGGCTCCTGATAGATCAGATAAAATCGGAAATACCCGTTTTCTCATACTACTCTTTCGATACATAATCGAATGGTTTTGAAAAAAAAAAACAAAAAAATTTCGCATATCGAATTCGAAGTGCCATGCTATTATTACTTAATATTCATATGGCGAAGGCATAGTCTTCTTTTTTTTCTCAAATAAAAGACTCATTGGCGCCAAGCGTGAGGGAATGCTAGACGTTTGGTAATTTCTCCTCCTGCGAGAATCACGGATCCCATTGAAGCGGCTAATCCCAAGCATACTGTCTGTACATTTGGTTGCACAAATTGCATAGTATCATAAATAGCCATTCCGGATATTAACCCTCCGCCCGGAGAATTTATAAACAAATACAAATCTTTGGTATCATCCTCCATACTGAGATATACCATAAGGCCAATAAGGTGATTCGATATCTCACTAGTAATCTCGTGGCCTAAAAAAAGTAGTCTTTCTCGATAAAGTCGGTTGATTAGGATAAAATTTGATCCCTTAGGAGCCGTACATGCACCTTTTGATGCATACGGTTCACCAAAAATCGCGAAAAAGAATCAATGTGTAGATTTCAACCCTCTTTCTTTTTTCATAGCGGACTTTTTCTAACTTCTAAC